GGAACCGGGGACTCAACTAACATTAAGAACCTTTCATACGGGTGGAGTGTTCACAGGAGGTACTGCAGGACATGTACGAGCCCCCTCTAATGGAAAAATAAAATTCGATGAGGGTTTGGTTCATCCCACACGTACGCGTCATGGGCATCCTGCCTTTCTATGTTCTATAGACTTGGATGTAACTATTGAGGGTGAAGATATTATACATAACGTGACTATTCCACCAAAAAGTTTTCTTTTGGTTCAAAATAATCAATATGTAGAATCAGAACAAGTGATTGCTGAGATTCGCGCGGGAACCTACACTTTTAATTTTAAAGAAAGGGTTCGAAAACATATTTATTCTGACTCAGAGGGAGAAATGCACTGGAGTACCGATGTGTACCATGCGCCTGAATTTACATATAGCAATGTCCATCTTTTACCAAAAACAAGTCATTTATGGATATTATCAGGAGGTTCGTGCAGATCCAATGGAGTCCCGTTTTCACTCCACAAGGATCAAGACCAAGTGAATCTTCGGCCTTTTTTTGTCAAACAAAGATATCTTTCTAGTCTCTCAGTGAATAATGATCAAATCAGATACAAATTAGGTAGTTCTGATTTTTCAGGTAGTTCTGATTTTTCTGGTAAAAAAAAAGAAGAAAGGAGTCCTGATTATTCAGAAATTAATCGAATCGTATGTACCGGTCATTGTAATCTCATATATCCCACTATCCTCCACGAGAATTCTGATTTATTGGCAAAAAGGCGAAGAAATAGATTTGTCATTCCATTCCAATCGATTCAAGAACGAGAGACAGAACAAATGCCCCATTCGGGTATATCGATTGAACTACCTATAAGGGGTATTTTCCGTAGAAACAGTATTCTTGCTTATTTCGACGATCCTCGATACAGAAGAAACAGTTCGGGAATTACTAAATATGGGACTATAGGGATGCACTCAATGGTTAAAAAGGAGGATTTGATTGAGTATCGAGGAATCAAAGAATTTAGGCAAAAATACCAAAAAATAGATCGACTTTTTTTCATTCCCGAAGAAGTACATATTTTACCTGAATCTTCTTCGATAATGGTACGGAACAATTGTTTGATTGGAGTAGATACACGAATTACTTTAAATATAAGAAGCCGAGTGGGTGGATTAGTACGAGTGGAGAGAAAAAAAAAAAGGATTGAACTTAAAATCTTTTCGGGAGATATCCATTTTCCGGGAGAAACGGATAAGATATCCCGACACAGTGGCATCTTGATACCACCAGGAACGGGAAAAACAAATTCTAAGGAATCAAAAAAATTGAAAAATTGGATCTATGTCCAAAGGATCACATCTACTAAGAAAAAGTATTTTGTTTTAGTTCGACCCGTAGTGACATACGAAATTTGGGACGGTATAAATTTAGCAACACTCTTCCCCCCGGATTTGTTCCAAGAAAAGGATAATATGCAACTTCGAGTTGTCAATTATATTGTTTACGGAAATGGAAACCCAATTCGGGGAATTTTTGACACAAGTATTCAATTAGTTCGAACTTGTTTAATTTTGAATTGGGACGAAGACGAAAAAAGTTCTTCGATGCAAGAGGCCCATGCTTCCTTTGTTGAAGTAAGTACAAAAGGTCTGATTCGAGATTTTCTAAGAATCGACTTAGCGAAATCCCATATTTTGTATCTCAGAAAAAGGAATGATCCGTCAGGATCCGGATTGATCTTTGATAATGTGTCAGATCACACCCATATCAATCCTTTTTATTCCATTTATTCCAAGACAAAGATTCAACAATCACCTAGCCAAAATCACGGAACTATTCGCACTCTGTTAAATAACAATAAGGAATGCCCATCTTTGATAATTTTGTCATCATCTAATTGTTTTCAAATGGGTCCATTCAATGATGCAAAATATCACAATGTGAAAAAAGAATCAATTAAAAAAGATCCTATAATTCAAATTAGGGATTCGATCGGCCCTTTAGGAACAGTCCTTCAAATTGCGAATTTTTATTCATTTTACGATTTAATAACTCATAATCAGGTTTTAGTAACTAAATATTTGCAACTTGAAAATTTAAAACAGACCTTTGAAGTACTTAAATATTATTTAATGGATGAAAATGGGAGGATTTATAATCCCGACCCATGCAGTAACATCGTTTTGAATTCATTCAATTTGAATTGGTATTTTCTCCCTCACAAAAATTATCATAATTATTGTGAAGAAACATCTACAATAATCAGTCTTGGACAGTTTATTTGTGAAAATGTATGTATAGCCAAAAAAGGACCACACCTAAAATCGGGTCAAGTTTTGATTGTTCAACTTGACTCTGTAGTAATAAGGTCCGCTAAGCCTTATTTAGCCACCCCAGGAGCAACTGTTCATGGCCATTATGGAGAAATCCTTTATGAAGGAGATACATTAGTTACATTTATATATGAAAAGTCGAGATCCGGCGATATAACGCAGGGTCTTCCAAAAGTCGAACAAGTGTTAGAA